TACGAAAAAAGTTCTTCATATTCATAGGGAGAACAACGATTTTTTTTATGTGAATTTTACATAACAGGTGAGAAACCGCTATTTATAAATTAATAATTTAATGGATTTAATTAAAAAAAAATTCTCTTTTGCGAGAACCCTAAGTATCACTTCACTATATATAACGTAACCCTTTTTTTTAAGACCCACTCATTAGTAGGAATATAAGCCGAGTGATTGGATTTAGATCCTATTCTGATAGGAAATGAGATATTCAAATTATTTATTTTTTATCGAATGACTATTCATCTATTGTATTTTCATGTAATTCATGTAAATAGGGGCAAGAAAGCTCTATGGAAAAAGGATGGTTAAATTCGATGTTGTCTAATGGGGAGTTAGAATACAGGTGTAGGCTAAGTAAATCAATCAATAGTCTTGGTCCTATTGAAGGTGAAGGATCAATTATAAATAATATGAATAAAAACATTCCTAGTCATAGTGATAGTGACAATTCTAGTTACAGTACTGTTGATGATTTAGTCGGCATTCGGAATTTCGTATCTGATGACACTTTTTTAGTTAGGGATAGTAATAGCAGCAGTTATTCCATATATTTGGATATTGAAAATAGAATTTTGGAGATTGACAATGATCCTTCTTTTGTAAGTGAACTAGAAAGTTCTTTTTATAGTTTTCGGAACTTGACTTATCAAAATAATGTATCTAAGAGGGATGATTCCCACTATGATCGTTACATGTATGATACTAAATATAGTTGGAATAATCACATTAATAGTTGCATTGACAGTTATCTTCGTGCTCAAATCTGTATTGATAGTTACATTTTAAGTGGTAGTCACAATTACAGTGACAGTTACATTTATAGTTACATTTGTGGTGAAGGTGGAAATAGTAGTGAAAGTGAGAGTTCCAGTATACGAACTAGCACGGATGGAAGTGATTTAACTAGAACAGAAAGTTCTAATGATCTAGATGTAACTCAAAACTACAGGCATTTGTGGCTTCAATGCGAAAATTGTTATGGATTAAATTATAAGAAAGTTTTGAAATCCAAAATGAATATTTGTGAACAATGTGGATACTATTTGAAAATGAGTAGTTCAGATAGAATCGAACTTTTGATTGATCCAGATACTTGGGACCCTATGGATGAAGACATGGTCTCTTTGGATCCCATTGAATTTCATTCGGAGGAGGAACCTTATAAAGATCGTATTGATTCTTATCAAAGACAGACAGGATTAACTGAGGCTATTCAAACAGGCACAGGTAAATTAAACGGTATTCCCGTAGCAATTGGGGTTATGGATTTTCAGTTTATGGGGGGTAGTATGGGATCCGTAGTAGGCGAGAAAATCACCCGTTTGATCGAGTATGCTACCAATCAATTTTTACCTCTTATTTTAGTGTGTGCTTCTGGAGGAGCACGCATGCAAGAAGGAAGTTTGAGCTTGATGCAAATGGCAAAAATATCTTCCGCTTTATATGATTATCAATCAAATAAAAAATTATTCTATGTAGCAATCCTTACATCTCCTACTACTGGTGGGGTGACAGCTAGTTTTGGTATGTTGGGGGATATCATTATTGCCGAACCCAATGCCTACATCGCATTTGCGGGTAAAAGAGTAATTGAACAAACATTGAATAAGACAGTCCCTGAGGGTTCACAGGCGGCTGAATATTTATTCCATAAGGGCTTATTCGATCTAATCGTACCACGTAATACTTTAAAAGGTGTTTTGAGTGAGTTATTTCAGCTCCACGCTTTCGTTCCCTCGAATCAAAATTCAATCAAGTAAAGCCTTACTTAAACCTTCAAAAATCAATTATTTGATTTGTGACGAACAAGTAGTTATTTAGTTTATAGGAATCAAAGTAAAAATTAGCAGAATGGATTTTTCTTTGGTAACCTACGATTAAATTGTAGAAAGAATCATGCGGAGAATTTTTTTTTTACCGATATTACTGATTAGTAATTAGGAAACCCCTATTAAATTAAACAAAATAAAAGAGCGAATTATTTCTTCCGAAAAATTTGGCAAGGGGAATAAAATGAATTTCATGCTCCCTTCTTCTTCTTACATTCCATGTGTATATATAATTCAACTATAGGACATAGCGGCATAGAGTCTTACATCTTTCTACATCTCTAGAAGATCTCTAGTTTTACTAAGAATCCCTATTGTTGGATCGGATTATAACGAACTTTTGGGGAATTTCTAAGAAAATCTTTTGAAAATTTTCTTAAAAAAAATTATAAGACAAGATAATAAATAAAATAATACAAAAGCCTATTATGATACATATATTTCATGTCGAAAGATGCGTAAGTACATTTAGTTAATTAGACATTCCCCATTCCTTTTCTATATATACTCGCGTAGATATTACTTAGTATAATTATATATGTATGAATTAGTATAATTATAAGATACCTTTTATAACAATCAATAAATAACAGGTAAAAATATTAATATAACAATTAATATAACAATAAATAACAGGTACAAATATTAAGTCGAGGTATCCATTCTATGACAACTCTCACCACCTTACCCTCTATTTTTGTGCCTTTAGTGGGCCTAGTATTTCCGGCAATTGCAATGGCTTCTTTATCTCTTCATGTTCAAAAAAACAAGATTTTTTAAATATGCTAGTGCCGGCTATTTTTTTTTTTTTCAAAACTTAGACTTTGATGATAACACAGCTATCTATTTAGTAGACTACAGTCTAACATGTGGCGTACTCCAAACATAAGCGATTATACATGCGTAAATATGATATCTGAGGAAATGAATTATAAGTATTTGAAAATAGAAAATATATATCAGGCGACGAATGTTTGAGATGTAAAGTCAATATATCTATATGGATGTAGGTATCTATAGGGAATCATAGAAAGGTGATGTTATTATTTTAGATCTAAGTAATTTGATGAATTACTCCTAAAGTAAAGGTTCACATCAAAATAGTGCTAGTTGATTAGAGTTACTTCGGAAACCAAAAAAGTAAAATAGATTTTTGTTATTCTATCAATTCCACTAAAATGCAACGAGATCTAGTATGAGTTGGCGATCAGAACGTATATGGATAGAATTTATAAGAGGATCTCGAAAAATCAGCAATTTCTGCTGGGCCTTTATCCTTTTTTTAGGTTCATTAGGGTTTTTATTGGTTGGAACTTCCAGTTATCTTGGTAGGGATTTGATATCTTTATTTCCGTCTCAGCAAATAATTTTTTTTCCACAGGGGATCGTAATGTCTTTCTATGGGATCGCAGGTCTCTTTATTAGCTCCTATTTGTGGTGCACAATTTTGTGGAATGTAGGTAGCGGTTATGATCGATTCGATAGAAAAGAAGGAATAGTGGGTATTTTTCGTTGGGGGTTTCCTGGAAAAAATCGTCGAATCTTCCTCCGATTCCTTATGAAAGACATTCAGTCCATCAGAATAGAAGTTAAAGAGGGTATTTATGCACGTCGTGTCCTTTATATGGAAATCAGAGGCCAAGGGGCCATTCCCTTGACTCGTACCGATCAGAATCTGACCCCACGAGAAATTGAGCAAAAGGCTGCCGAATTGGCCTATTTCTTGCGTGTACCAATTGAAGTTTTTTGAAAAATGAAGTTCAGAATGAATGCTTTCTTAGTTCGTAGCAAGAGGGATAAAACTGAAATGAAAGAATACTCTTTTTTATAGACCATAGTAATAGTAGAACTTAACTGGAATTTCTTCAGAATGCTCATTTGAGCCAAAGCAGCCGTATACGGAACAGCCAGAAAACTGTCTTTGTCCGAAATTTTTATGCGTATGTCAATCAACTCCACAGTAACAAAAGTGGATTCTTTGTTATTTTCTTTCTGTATTATTTCGAAATTCAAGAATTCACTAATGAATCACAAATAAAAAACTAAAAACAGGGAATGGATTCATAATCGTATCCATATGACTTGTAATAGAACTTATGTTTGATATAAATATTAGTAGTGTAGAGCGTTAACGAATGAAGTGAGTTCATTAAAAAATAAAAGACGAAAAAATGGCAAAAAAGAAAGCATTCATTCCCCTTCTATATCTTGCATCTATAGTATTTTTGCCCTGGTGGATCTCTCTTTCATTTAAAAAAAGCCTAGAATCTTGGGTTACTAATTGGTGGAATACTGGCCAATCCGAAATTTTTTTGAATGATATTCAAGAAAAGAGTGTTATAAAAAAAGTTATAGAATTAGAGGAACTCTTTCTCTTGGACGAAATGTTAAAGGAATACCCAGAAACACATCTACAAAAGCTTCGTATCGCAATCTACAAAGAAACGATCCAATTGATCAAGATGCACAATGAGGATCGTATCCATACGATTTTGCACTTCTCGACAAATATAATCTGTTTCGTTATTCTAAGTGGTTATTCTATTCTTGGTAATGAAGAACTTGTTATTCTTAACTCTTGGGTTCAAGAGTTCCTATATAACTTAAGCGACACAATAAAAGCTTTTTCTATTCTTTTATTAACTGATTTATGTATAGGATTCCATTCGCCCCATGGTTGGGAACTAATGATTGGTTCTGTCTACAAAGATTTTGGATTTTCTCATAACGATCAAATTATATCCGGTCTTGTTTCCACTTTTCCAGTCATTCTTGACACAATTTTAAAATATTGGATCTTCCGTTATTTAAATCGTGTATCTCCGTCACTTGTAGTGATTTATCATTCAATGAATGACTGAAAAATCGAATGTTTGTTACTTTGTACATAAGTAAAACATTGAAAATTGTACTTATTCCTTCTACCCATAATGTTTGTTACTTTGTAACATAAGTAAAACATTGAAAATTGTACTTATTCCTTCTACCCCATCCAGAAGGATGCCTCCTATATTCGAGTAAGATTATTTCAGTAAATAGCAGAATCATGGATAGGGAACTATACTAGGCACCTACCTAATTTTATTGTAGAAATTTTTGGGCTCAATGATTGGACCATGCAAACTA